TCTATGGCCCCTAGAATGCCAATATTAGCACGAATCGTACGGAAATGTAACTCGGTATTCAAACAACTATTCAGAGTTCCTAGAGCTCCTTGTACGGCTTGTTGGAAAACCCGTTGTCGGACCTGATTCATCGCTCTTTGTTTTTCAAAATAAAGGGTTTCATTTTTAGACTTTTCTAATTGTTCCAAACTCATAGAAGTAGCATTAATCAAATTTGCTTTTTCTCGTTCTATCTCAGAGTATCCATTCATCCGATACTCATCTGCTTCTAGTTCGACTTTCTGTAATCGAAGCCGAGCTTTTTCGAGTTGTTCAAGGGTCCCTCTACGCAATTCTTCCGAATTTCGAATAGTACTTAAGATCCTCTGTTTTCGATTATCTAATAAATCTTTTAATGAAAGTAGATTATCTTGCTATTAAGTTTACAACTTTTATGATCTCTTCCCGAACCAAACATGAATCTTTCGATTCATTTGGCTCTCACGCTCCTTTTTTTCTTTTTTGCTATGTATTATGGTTATTTCCATATCTTTTTTTTATGTAATGAGCCTATCCTCTACCCTTTTTTCTCTTTGTATTTCAATATACCGAAACGTATATAAGACTAGATAAATAGTAAGAGGACTCTTCCGACTAGATAAAAATCTATCATGGTCAGCAAAGTTGTTTCTTTATTTGTGTTTGCTCTGTTAGTTAACAATTTCATTAAGAAAAACGAAGTAAATAAATGGAAAATGAAAATTGCTAGAATTATTTTTCTTTCCTTAAATCCAAAAAATTTCTCTTTGTTTTATACACAGGTCGTCGATTCGGCATTGGAAAAAGGGCAGGGTGCCCTTCTAGTAAATAGTTCAAATCATTTTATCGATATGAGTGTTCTATATCAGATAAATTCTACACTAGCTATTTCCCGTTTAAAGCATTTGGATACTAATAAAGCATTTCGATACTAATATAGTTGTAGAAAGAGTACTCCTTTTTGCCTGGACTTCAAGCAGTTTAGCTTTAACCGTGTTAATGGTCTCACATTATTGGTCTATAGAAAATCAAAGTAAATTTACCAATAAGTCGCGAAATGCTATGGTTCTTCCATATGATTTCTGAAGTTATTCAGAAGTAATTCGTGGAGATCGTGCACCTTTTCTTATTTATCCCAAAACAAAAATACTAAAAAATATTCTAAAGTGCAGCCGGATAGATCCAATCTATTCTTGAAATAGACAACTCGCACACACTCCCTTTCCAAAAAAAATCAATACGCCAACTACTACAGTTAGATTTATTAGATTTGTTGCTAAAATATCGGTATTAAGCCCGAAACTCCCAGCGAATGGCCAGTGAGCTAAAAAAACAAAAGAATGGGTTACATTTTTCATATGCTCTCCTCTTATAGATAGGACGAACAAAGAAGAAAGTTTTTCGATCACTTACTTCGCTCGCCCTTTTTTTATCGGTTTTTTTAATGCAATTTTTTTTATGCAAATAGATTCAATCTAATAATTTCTTTTAGATTAAGTCTTAGGTCTCGTTTGACCTGTGAAAGATCTCCTTTGTTAAAATGTTCCCAAAATTCCTAAAATAAAAGGAAAAAGACTTTCCACTATCCTAAACTAAGGACGGGAAGGAAGAGGGAGAGCATATCTTCTACCTAAATGGATCATGCTCAAATCAACCCTTCCCGGGGTATTGTCTGTCCCGATAAATAAAAAATTCCTGGAATAATATAATAAAAAAAAGTATTGATATACTTGGAATTACAGAAGCAAATACCAATTTACTAAAAAAAGAAAAAAGTATCTAATCTAAAGGACTTATTTTCTTTTTTAGGATTAAACAAAAGGGTTCGCAAATAAAAGCGCTAGTGCCACAACCAGTCCATAAATTGTTAAAGCTTCCATAAAAGCTAGACTAAGCAATAAAGTACCTCGTATTTTCCCTTCTGCTTCTGGCTGTCTCGCAATACCCTCTACAGCTTGTCCTGCAGCAGTACCTTGACCAACTCCAGGCCCAATAGAAGCAAGCCCTACAGCCAATCCAGCAGCAATAACGGAAGCAGCAGCAATTAGTGGATTCATGGTGAGTTCCTCGTGTCAAAAAAAAAAAAAAATGGTTAAGGATACAATCAACCAAGAAATTATTACTTTTAACTTCTAAGCTCTATTGGGTAGAAGTAACTAAAAGTGCAAATTGAAATGATAATCTAAATCGTCTGAACTACTTCGAGATCTCGTTTTTAATTTCTAATCATTAGAGGTTTGTGTAAATCCATATGCTTTTCATTATTCTATTTCTCTTTCTTTCCAACCAACCACCCTTTCATTTCATCTTTTTTTACTCTTCGATATCCTTGAGTTCCCCTTTTTTCCCTTCCTCTAATCCATAATAAAAGACGAAATACAGGAAGAACCCCTATTGAAATCGAACTAATCCAAATCCAATAGGAATCAAATCAAGATATACAATTGATAACAATATGCTGCATAGAACTGGATCTGGATATGGAATCCAATTCCGGAATTCTATATATCGGATTAGATAATGAATCTAATCTAACTTAGAAATAAATAAAATCCTATATACATTTGTTTCTTCTATTTTGTTTGCATATTTTCTTATTTTCTATTGAATCTAATTCCAAAATCATTCGCACAAAAGATGACGGTCTTATAGACATTAAGGATATAGATCTAACCGGATTTCGCCCCTCTGAATGCATATATAATTTAACAATTCCGTAATATAGTCTATTCTCTCTCCTACAACTCTAGGTTATATATTCATACCAGGAGGATTATCTGCAACCATGCATGAATTGGGCTAAGCTAAAAAAAAGACTATTTCGAAAATTAGTCAATTCAATGATGACCTTCCATGGATTCACCTATATAGGCTGCGGCTAACGTTGCAAAAATAAGAGCTTGAATACCGCTTGTAAATAATCCGAGAAACATGACCGGTATAGGGACTACTAAGGGGACTAAAGAAACAAGAACAACAACGACTAATTCATCCGCCAATATATTTCCGAAAAGTCGAAAACTAAGCGATAATGGTTTTGTGAAATCTTCTAGGATGTTAATTGGTAAAAGGATTGGGGTTGGTTTAATATATTTCTCGAAATAACTCAATCCTTTTTTGCTAAGACCCGCATAAAAATATGCCGCTGATGTGAGTAAAGCTAAAGCAACAGTAGTATTTATATCATTCGTGGGCGCAGCTAATTCCCCATGGGGTAACTCTATAATTTTCCAAGGTAAAAGAGCACCCGACCAATTCGAAACAAAAATAAAAAGGAACATTGTTCCAATAAAGGGAACCCAAGGACCATATTCTTCTCCAATCTGAGTTTTGCTCAAATCTCGAATAAACTCAAGGACATATTCGAAGAAATTCTGACCGTCGGTTGGGATGGTTTGTGGATTCCGAACAGCTATGATAACTGAACCCAGCAAGATAGTAATTACGACCCAAGAAGTGATGAGTACTTGGGCATGAATTTGGAAACCTCCTATTTGCCAATAGAAGTGTTGGCCTACTTCTACGCCTGATATATCATACAACCCCTTGAGTGTTTTAATGGAACATGGTGTAATATTCATATTGTCCTCTGATAAAAATTGAACTTCAAAAAAGGAATTCTTTTGATTCAACCATCTCTTTCTCAACTCAGCAACTTGAAGTATTAATCTTATATTTAGGATACCAAGAAATCACATCAAATGATAATATATATCAATACCCTCTAATATATATCAATATTCCCCTTCTTTTATCTATGCAAAACAAAAAAAAAATAGTAACTGATCCCATAAATCTACGTAGTTGCTTAAGAATTCACTATTCTTCTTAATCTTAATCAATGATTTCTTATATAGAGAGAACGGCCCTCACAAATTGCAAATACTAATTTGTTAAGAATCAATCGAATTGAAGTCATAGTGTCATCGTTGGCAGGAATCGATATATTCGCGAGATCTGGGTCACAATTTGTATCGACTAAAGAAATAGTAGGAATCCCCAAAATGGCGCATTCCCGAAGAGCTATATACTCTTTTTGCTGATCAAGGACGATCACAATGTCAGGCAACCTCGTCATATATTTAATCCCGCCAAGATATCTTTGCAAGGTAGATAATTTTCTCTTTAAGATTGCCACATCTCTTTTTGGGAGATGGTGGAATTTTCCCATCTTTTCTTCCGCTCTTAAGTCTCTAAATTGAGAAAGTCTAGTTTTGGTAATCGACCAATTCGTTAACATACCACTGAACCACTTTTTATTAACATAATGACAACGAGACCTTATTGCAGCTGATGCTACTAAATCTGCTGCTCTTTTTTTGGTACCAACAATTAAGAAGCTTTTTCCCTGACTTGCTGCATCAAAAACTAAATCGCAAGCTTCTGATAAAAAACGAGCCGTTCTAGCGAGATTTGTAATATGAGTACCTTTACGCTTTGCCGAGATGTAAGGGGCCATTTTAGGATTCCATTTCTTAATACCATGACCAAAATGAACTCCCGCTTCTATCATTTCTTTCAAATTTATGTTCCAATATCTTCTTGTCATTTTTTCCACACTTCCTTTTTTTTTTCTTTTTTTCGTCTTACCATTATGGAATTGATTTCTTTTTGAAGATTAAGAAAGAGCCGAAATATCTTGAAATAAATAATAATTGTTCCGATGGAACCTTCTACTCAGAATTGGCCATTGATACATGATATAAAGATAGCCTTAATAAATTAACTGACTTCTTTTATTTAGTAAAATAGAAAAATACAAAATCTAAAATTAGACCTGTTAGCATTCTAAGGTCAAAAGTCTAGTTTCAATTAAAGTAAAAAAATGTTCTTTATATTTTATATGCTTTATATATCCTTAAATCGTATAAATGGGAGTAAATGGGGGTTCTGATGTCTCATAGAAATTGTTTGTTACGTCCGAATCAGAATCAGAAGAAACTAGTTCTGTATGGAGAAACAAAATATCTCTCATTTCCGACGTGAATAGATTTTTTTTTTGAATTTCCAAATAAAGGTTCTTGTCTTGTGGGAAACGATGCACAAATTTTTGGAATCCGGTACCAACAGGGATAATTCCCCCCAGAACTACGTTTTCTTTCAGGCCTTTCAACCAATCAATACGACCTCGTAGGGCAGCTTTTGCTAAAACTCGAGCAGTTTCTTGAAAACTTGCTTCAGATATGAAACTTTGGGTATTCAGGGAAGCCCTTGTTATTCCCAATAAGAGTGCCCGATAATAGATCGATTCATCCAAAGCTCGCCCTGCTCGTTCCGCTCGCAATAGTCCTATTAATTCCCCAGGTAAAAAAACATTAGACATTCCATCTTCGGAAACCCGTACTTTTGATGTTACTTGGCGTATAATAATCTCTATATGTCTATTATGGATCTGTACCCCTTGGGATCGATAAACCTTTTGGATCTTATTAACCAAAGAGATACGACTTTGGGCGATGGTTAGCTCAGCTCCAATCAAGAATCCCCAGGGAACCCCAAGAATTCTTGGTATACGCTCATTCCAATCCTCAATTCTCCTTTCGAGATTCGGCGATAGTGAATCAATTGAACGCGCTTCGAATATTTGTTCTACTTTTGGAAGACCTTGCGTTATATCACTAGATCTCGATTTTTCATATATAAAGGTAACTAACCTATCTCCTTTGTAAAGGATTTTTCCATAATGACCATGAACAGTTGCTCCTATAGTGGCCAAATAAGGCTTAGCTGCTCTTATAACAAAGGAGTCCATATTAACAATGAAAATTTGACCAGATTTTTTTATGTGCGATTTAAATAGACATACATTTTCGCAAATAAATTGTCCAAGGTGAATTATTGCCCATGTCTCCTCCCATGAGTCATGATGGAGAAAGTGCCAATTCAAATGAAATGGATCCAACATGATGTTACTGTTGAAATTCGACATCCTTTTATTTTCATCTATTAAAGAGTATTTAAGCCCTTGAAGTACTTGGAAGGTTTGTTTCAAATTGTCAAGGAACAAGTATTTTTTTAACAAGATCTGATTATGTGTTAATAAATAGTAAGATGAAGAAAAATTCGATATACTAGGTACAATAGTGCCTACGAGCCCAAAAATATCTCGAATAAGAATTCTAGGATTCGATTCTTTTACCGCACTGGGATATTTCGAATTCTTCAATAAACCAATTTGAGAACAGTTGGATGCCGACAAAATCATCAAAGATGGGTATTCTTTATTTCGATTCAACAAGGTGCCAATAGCTTCTTGATGTTGACTAAGTGATTGAATCTTCGCCTTGGAATAAAAGGAATGGGGATTGTTGCGATCTAACCTATTATTGGGAATCGGTCCTGCACTTGTCCTATCATACCTTCTTCTTGTATATGAAATAGTGGACTTGACTAACTCAATTCTTAGGAAATCGCGAATCAGATCATTTGTTCTTAACTCAACAAGGGAAGCACGAGCCCCCTCTTTTTCTTCTTGTTCCCAATTCACTACCAAGCAAGTTCGAACGAATTGACTATTCGTGTGATAAATTCTTTGAGTTAACTTGCTATTTTCATGAGAAATAAAATTGACAAGTCGAAGTTGGAGATTATCCTCTTCTTGCAGGAGATCTTGCGGGAAAAGTCTTGCTAGATTTCTCCCTTCGTCCATTTCATATGCGACTGCAGGTCGAACTGAAACAAAATACTTTTCCTTGCTTTTAAGAATTTTTTTCCGTTGAACATAAACCCAATTTTTTCTTTTTTTTGAGTCCTTAGAATCTTTTTTTTCTCTTTCTGGTGGTATCAAACTGGCGCCTAATATCTTATCCGCCTCTTCAGGAAAATGAATATCTCCGGAAAAGATTTTTAGTTCCGTATGGCTTTTTTTTCTCTTAACTCGGACCAATCCACCTAGTCGACTTCTTGTATTTTTTGTGAGTTGTGTATCCACTCCAATAATACTATTGTCAAGTACCTTTAGGGATGAGGATCTCGGCAAGATATGCAGTTCTTGAAGAATGAAAAAAAACCGATCTACTTCTTTTTGGTATTTTAGACTAAATTCTTTTGTTCCTCGATGCTCAATAAAACCCTCTTTTTTTAAGATAGAATCTTCCTCTGGGCTTCCATATTCGTCCTCTGAATCTTCCTCTGATTCTTCTTCTAAAGCCCCATATTCGTTCTCTGAGCCCTCTTCACGGCTCCCATATTCTTCTTCCTCTAGAGTTCCATATTCGTCCTCTCGAGTTTTATATTCGTTCTCGGGGTTCCCATATTCTTCTTCTGAGTCTTTCTCTAGAGTCCTATATTCGGCCTCTAGGATCCCATATTCATCTTCTAGGGTTTCATATTCGTCTTCTAGAGTCCTATATTCGTCTTCTAGGGTTTCATATTCGTCTTCTAGAGTCCTATATTCGTTTTCTGGGCTCTCATATTCGTCCTCTGAGTCTTCCTCTAGAGTCCTATACTCTTCCTCTCGGGTCCGATATTCTTCCTCTAGGGTCCTATATTCTTCCTCTAGGGTCCTATATCGAAATTTAACAATTCCTGAACCCCTTTTATCTTTTCTGTATCCTGGATCGTCAAAAAAAGCAAAAATGGTATTTCTACGTAAAACACCCATAAAGGGTATTTCAATCGAAATCCCCAAACAGGATATTAGCTCTTTTTCTTGTTCTTGATGATATTGTAATGGAATGACGAACCTATTTCTTCGCTTTTTCGCCAACAAATCCGAATTATCTTGAAGAATAGAAGGATAGACAAAATTCCAATGATTGTTGGACACGATTCGATCTGGCGTTAAATAATCAAGAATTTCCTTATCTTTTTTACCAAAAGTATCCAACAGTCTATGGCTTACTTGATCATTAGCCATTGAGAGGTCAAAGATATATCTTCCGTCAAGAGAAAAAGAATAAGTATTCATTTGATCTTGATCCTTGTGCAGCGAAAAGGATGCTATACTGGATCTGCACATACTTACTGACAATATCCATAAATGGCTTGTTTTTGGTAATCGACGAAGATTACCATATTGATATTCGGGCGCATGGTAAACATCAGTACTCCAGTGCATTTCCCCGTCTGATTCGGAATAAATATGCTTTTGTACCTTTTCTTTAAAATGTAAAGTGGATGTTCCGGCACGAATCTCCGCAATTACTTGTTCGGATTCTACATATTGATCATTTTGCACTAGAATCAGGCTTTTTAAGGGAATATTCACACTATGTAGAATATCTTGACTCTGAATAGTTACACGCAAGTCTATATAGCATAGAAAAGCAGGCTGCCCATGACGGGTACGTGTGGGGTGAACCAAGTCCTCATTGAATTGGATTTTTCCATTCGAGGGGGATCGTACAAGGTCGGCAGTACCCCCTGTGAATACTCCACCAGTATGAAAAGTTCTTAATGTTAGTTGAGTCCCTGGCTCCCCAATTGATTGACCTGCAATAATACCTACAGCTTCTCCCAATTCGACCAGATCGCCATGAGTGGGACTCCGCCCATAACATAATTGACAGATCCAAGATGTGCTCCGGCAAGTAAAAGGGGTTCTAATATATATTGGTTGTGCCCGAAACGGTTGTGCTCGAAAGGCAGTTATGAATCGATTGACTAATCCAATTCCAATATCTTGATTTCGAGCAGCAATGCATCGTGAACCAATATATATATCGTCTGCTAATACACGACCAATTAGTGTTTGGGCAAAAACTTTTTCTGTCATCCCATTTTGAGGACTCACAGAAATACCTCGGATAGTACCACAATCTCTTCTACGCACAATAATATGTTGAACTACTTCAACAAGTCTACGTGTAAGATATCCAGCATCCGCTGTTCGTACAGCAGTATCTACAACCCCTTTGCGGGCTCCGTAGCAGGAAATTATATATTCTGTCAAAGAAAGTCCCTCGCGTAAATTGCTTTGAATAGGTAAATCAATCATTTGTCCTTGAGGATCCGCCATTAACCCTCTCATCCCTACTAATTGGTGTACCTGGGATGCATTTCCTCTGGCTCCTGAAAAAGACATTAGATAGACTGGATTAGAAGGATCCGTTATCCGAAAATTCGAATTCATTTCTTGTTTCAAATATTCACTTGTAGCATACCATATTTCAACAGATTGGCGTAATTTTTCTACTGCGTGTACAGCCCCATAATAATAGTGTTTCTCCAAAAGAAAACTCTGTTGTTCCGCATCTTGGACTAACCATCCTTTAGAGGGTATTGTTAAAAGATCCTCGATTCCTAAAGAAATCGATGTAGTAGTAGCTTGATGGAAGCCCAGAGCCTTTATTTGATCCAGTATATGGGATGTATATCCCATTCCGAAATGATCTATTAATCTGCTAATAAGGCGTTTCATAGCAGTTCCGTCTATCTCTTTATTATGAAAGACCAGGTTGGCCCGTTCCGCCATACATAAGTACCCCCTTTTTTGACTGAGTAGGATTCGACAATTGCTGAGTAGGATTCGACAATAGGCCTGAGTCAGTGATTCGAAAACTTAATTTACCCCCTTTCCTCAATCTCAATCTAAATTTGGGTGGCAAAAAGGATGGTACTAGCGAAATCGGAATGCCCCCCGAAAGGGGCATCGCCGAATCTAACTTCCTTGTTTAGATTTAGATAGTGTATGAATAGGCCCGACTAAATCCTTGTATGGCTTCCTCTATTTCTCTATAAAAAGAAATATGACCAAGAGTGGTTCGAATGTATATAGAACGGGTTTCTTTTTTTCTATTTCCGACTATTAGATAGTGGGCATAAATCTCATGATAAGTCCCAAAAGATTCATATTGAACTTCAATCGGAACTTCTCTTGATCCAATGACACGTTGATCTAGTTTCCATCGGAGCCACAAGGGACTGTTTAAACCGATTCGTTTCTGTCTATAAGCTCCCAGTGCATCATAGGAACTAGAAAAATGGGGTTCTTTATCTTTCGTATAATAATTATTATTGTAGTTTACTTTTTTATTTGGATAGTTTCCGCAACTATTATATCTATTTGCACAAATACCTCGACGATTTCCAATCGTTAATACATAAAGTCCGATAAGCATGTCTTGGGTTGGCACGCAAATAGGATCTCCAATAGCGGGAGACAGGAGATTCATATGAGAAAACATAAGTAAACGGGCTTCTGCTTGAGCTTCCAAGGATAAAGGTAGATGAACAGCCATTTGATCCCCATCAAAGTCTGCATTGAAACCCTTACACACTAATGGATGTAAACAAATAGTACGCCCCTCTACTAAAGTGGGTTGGAAGGCCTGTATGCCTAATCTATGCAGGGTAGGTGCTCTGTTCAACAGTACAGGATGCCCCCGCATAACTTCTTGAAGTATTTCCCATACAATGGGTTCCTTTTCCCAAATTTTCCTTTTAGCAATCCTGACATTAGAAGTAGCACGTTTCGTGATTAAATCGCGAATTACAAATAGCTGAAAAAGCTTTATTGCTATCTCTAAAGGTAATCCACATTGATGTAATGAAAGCGAAGGACCCACAACAATGACAGAACGCCCCGAGTAATCGACCCGTTTCCCAAGCAGAGTCTCGCGAAACCTCCCCTCTTTACCTTCAATTACATCTGAAAGTGACTTGTATACTTTATTGTGACCATCCCTCGTCGGTTGCCCGCGAGACCCACTATCAAGAAGTGTATCCACGGCTTCTTGTACCAATTTTTCCTGGCACATTACTAAATCTGCTGGCGCTAATTCACTTCTTTTTAATAGATAGGCAAGGTTGTTGTTCCGACGGATAACTCTCTTATAAAGTTCATTAATATCCGAAGTCACTACTTTATCCCCAGACCTATAAACAATGGGTCTCAATTCGGGAGGAAGAACCGGTAATAAGCACAAAACCATCCATTCTGGTTCTACATTTGTTTGAATAAAATGTTTCGCCAATTGCATTCGTCTAATTAAAAAAACTTTTCTTATTCGTCTTTTTCTATCTTCCCATTCATCTCCACTATACCCCTCGTCTTCTAATTCCTTCCATTCAACCAAGGAATTCTCTATAATAATTCGCAAATCCAAATCCGCTAATTGTTCTCTAATAGCACCAGCTCCTGTCGCAATTTCCCGATTTCGAAATGTTGCAAAGCCTGGGGTAGAAAAAAAGGGAGAAATGCTGTGGTTACAGGATGAAATTTCATCTTCGAATAAACCTCGTAATCGTAAGAAAGTCGGTTTTTTAGCGCTGGGCCTAGCAAAAGAGAAATCGCCGTATACTAGGCCTTCCAATTTCTTAAGGGGTTTATCTAAAAGATTCGCGATATAACTAGGAAGACCTTTCAAATACCACACATGAGTCACTGGACATGCCAGTTTGATGTATCCCATTTGATATCTTCGTATCCGAGAATCAACAAATTCTACCCCGCATTTTTGACAAAATCTTTCGTCTTCATTTTCAGCTACGCTCGCTCGAGAATTTCCACAAGCACAAATTCCACTTTTTATGGGTCCAAAGATTCTTTCGCAAAACAATCCATCTTTTTCTGGTTTATCGGTTTTATAATGAAAAGTGGAGGGCCTTGTGACTTCGCCAACGACTTCTCCATTAGGTAGGATTTTGTTAGCCCAAGCCTTTATTTGTTGAGGGGAAACGAGTCCAATTTGAAGTTGTTTATGTTTATATTGGTCAATCATAAAATAGAAATAAGAAAAGAATTTATATTTATTCTGATCAAACATCCTCCCTATTAACCTGAAAGTTCTTCTCAGATACAAGGAAATGGTTCAGTTCTAGAGCCAAAGATCGTAGTTCTCGAACGAGCACTCGAAAAGATTCTGGAGGATCCTCGTGATTAGGCACTCTTTTTCCCCAGATCGTAGCATTAAGTATTTCTTGGCGAGCTATAAGATGATCAGATTTATAAGTAAGTATCTCTTGTAAAATATGAGCAACACCAAATCCTTCTAAAGCCCAAACTTCCATTTCTCCTACTCGTTGTCCCCCTTGTTTGGCTCTTCCTCTAACGGGTTGTTGGGTAACAAGTGAGTAGGGCCCAGTAGAACGTCCATGGATTTTCTCATCAACTTGATGAATTAATTTTAAAATATAGGACTTCCCTATTAGAACAGGTTGTTCGAAGGGATCTCCTGTTCTTCCATCAAATATTCTGCTTTTTCCCGGGTACTCGGGTTCAAATACCCATGGATTTTGTGTTTGTTTACTGGCTTCATATAATTCCGAAAACACAAGTTTTCTTGAAGCCTCTTGCTCATATCTCTCATCAAAGGGTGCTATTCTATAATGTTTCTTTAGCAGATCCCCTGCTAATCCGAGCGAGCTTTCAAATATTTGTCCCACATTCATTCGTGAGGGTACTCCTAGGGGATTGAAGACCATATCAACAGGTGTTCCATCTTGCAAATAGGGCATATCTTGCCTAGGCAAAATTTTGGAAATGATCCCCTTATTCCCGTGTCTTCCTGCTACTTTATCCCCAACTTTGATTTCACGTTTCTGTAAAATATATACACGAACCATTATGTCGAGGGGGTCCCTCTGGATCCATTTCACATCGATAACGCGCCCTCTTCCACCTATAGGTAGTTTGAGAGAAGTTTCTTTTGAAGTGGATACCTCAAGACCAAAAATGGCCCGTAATAATCCAGCTTCCGCGATATACGAGGATTCGCTCGCTATCTGAGGCGTTAATTTACCTACTAAAATATCGCCTGTTTCTACCCAGGATCCCAACCTCACAACTCCATTTCTGTCCAAATTGCGGAGTAAATGTTCTTCTAGATGTGGTATTTCTTTAGTGATTTTTTCAGCGGAGCCTTGGCTTGTCGTATCCGTCTGAATTTCATATTTTCGGATGTGAAAAGAAGTATAAATATCCTCATATACCAAACGTTCGCTAATTAGTACTGCGTCTTCAAAATTGTAACCCTCCCACGGCATATAAGCTACTAAAACGTTTTTTCCTAAAGCAAGTTCCCCACCAACTGTAGCTGCTCCCTCCGCTAAAATTTGCCCTTTTTTAATGGATTTACCCCCCGGAACCCGAGGTTTTTGGTGCATACAAGTATTTTTGTTAGAGCGCCGATGGGCAACTAAAGGAATACTTATAGTCTTCCCACTACTTGATAAAAGGATCTTGTGACTATCACTAGAAATGATCTTTCCCTCGCGTTCGGCTATAATGGAAACCCTCGAATCTAGAGCTGTTTGGCGTTCCAATCCAGTTCCAACAATGCACTTCTCGGACCGAGAAAGTGGAACTGCTTGGCGCTGCATATTAGAACTCATTAAAGCCCGATTCGCATCATTATGCTCAATAAAAGGAATGAGAGAACCTCCAATAGAAAAATATTGGAAAGGAAAAATACTTCTAACATGAATCTGTTCCCATGCAATAGTCAGGAATTCTTGACGGTATCTAGCTGGAACAACTTGTTCTTCCTGAATACCTTGATTCAAGGACAAAGAATTTCCTGCTGCTATCATATAATATTCATCTCTATTTGGTGATAAATAAACCACCTGTCTCTCTTTTTTTTCTTTTGCTTTCTCAGATATTTCATAAAACGGACTCTCTATAGATCCCCACCAGTGATCAATTCTCGCATGAATAGCTAAGGATCCAGTAAGTCCAACATTGATGCCTTCGGACGTGTCAATTGGACAAATACGCCCATAGTGACTCGGATGAATATCTCGGCTCCGAAAACTTGCAGTTCTCCCCGTCAATCCTCCAGGACCCAAACAACTCACTTTTCGCCCATGAACCGTTTGTGTCAATGGATTGGTTTGGTCAAAAACTTGAGATAAGGGGTATGTGCCAAAAAAGGTCTCATAAGTAGTTATTAATAAAATCGAAGTTGAAGTTGGAGTTACCAAAGTTTGTGGAGTCGGTTTCGATTGACGTATGAATACTCTACGGATAGTTTTTTGAACCGCATGTTGTAAACGGCCAAGAGCCAGTCCGAATTGATCTTGTAACAGATCCGCAACCGAACGAATACGTTTATTTTTCAAGTGATTCATATCATCATCGTCAAGTATACCCGTTCCAAATTTCATTCCAATCAAATGATCCGTAGCGGCCAATACATCTCGTGGTAACAAGAATGTATTGTTCTGAGGTATATTAAGATTCAGTCTCCGATTCATATTTCGTCGACCAACTCTTCCTAATTCACATTTTTGTTGAAAAAATTTCTTTTGTAATTCCTCACATAAGGACTCCGAAAATACCAGGTCCCCACCTACACAAGCAAATTGTTGATAAAACTCCAAAATAGCTTTTTCTTTTGACTCAATCCTCTTTTTCTCCTTAGCATTCGGGAAAGACAAGAAAATTTCGGGGTAGGAAACATTATCTAAAATTTCTCTTAGATTCGAACCCATAGCTGATGATAGAACTAAAATAGATATCTTTTGTTTTCTACTCACGCGAGCCCATATCCTTTCTTTTTTATCAATTGCTAATTCCGATCTTCCTCCCCAATCTGATATTATAGTCCCGGTGTATATAGAAATTCCCTTATGGTCTAATTCGGAGCGGTAGTAAATACCAGGACTTAGCAATATTTGATTGATCACAATTCGGTATATTCCATTTATTATAAAGGTTCCTAAGGAATTCATTATAGGAATGTTTCCAATAGAAATGGTTTGCTTTTGCACATCGAAACCAAAAATTAATCTCGCAGATACATATAATTCAGAAGAATAAGTGAGTGATTCATACACAGCATCCCTTTCTTTTATCGAGGGTTCTAGCAATTGATATCCTTTTGCAAATAATTGAAATGCAATTTCGTGATCTGGATCTTTAATTGTTGGAAACTTCTCAAGTTCTTCTGCCAAGCCTTGATTAATGAACCTACAAAATCCCTCGAATTGGATCTGACTAAATCCGGGTATTGTGGACATTCCCTTATTTCCATTCCGGAGCATCTTAATCTTAAGTTTCCTATTTATCGAAGAAAAATTCCATTATCAGCTCACTCTTTATCAATCCCTACGGATCAATCTAGCAATCATGGAATCTATATTCTGTTTACTGAATCACATGAAATTCTAGGGAACTCCACATACGTATTTCATATATGTATTTCATACATATGAATAAAGATAATTTTGACGAAAGTTCGACTTTGGCAGGGGTAGAAATGGAATTAAAATGAATTGATAAAAAAGTCCTAGAAAAAAAATTCTGCCACTTAAACTTTATGATATTCTAATCAGATTGGATAGCAAAGATTTGTCCTTTTATCTCCTTTCTATGAAAGAAATAAAGCCATAATAATTTAAAAGCACTAGAAAGTTTTACTTTAGTTCGATTTAGAATTTAGAATAGTATGCTTAGTTTTTTTTTTCAAAAAGAATTTGAAGGTTATTTTTTGTTTCGTAGTAATAGAATTGCTAAAAAATAAAGGATTTCATTGTAGAATCCTAAAATAAAGTACTTACTTTTTTTAAGTACTTGCTAATCTAGTTATCCACCTATTCACATATCCTTTCTTTTATAGTAATTTCACTTGTGTGGGCCAATAAAAGAAGGCCAGGCCATAATCTATATCAGAGCAAATTTCCTCTTTTTATTCACGATATTTAATGCAATGAAAAATTAAAGCATGATTCCCCGTAGGGATATGTACATAAGGGGGATCCTTAGATAATAATGCTGTTCGGACCTGGAGTTTCCCTATATACAGATTAGGGAAACTTTTATTCTATTTTATTATGCCATTAAAGGAGAGAATACCGATTTAAGAGTCGTTTACTACTGCAATTCAAAAAAAAAATTCTAGTTAATGGTTCCAATTTGTTCTGAATTTTGCAGTCTGTGACTGGAAATCCACTTTTGGTCCTTTGCCATTTCAATAGAATAGAAAGAAAATTTGCCTTTGTCATCTCAATAGAATAGAAAAAAAAAGGGGTTTTAGTAAGAAAATATGGATGAATACTTGTTCTTTTCTCGATTTTAGATCTGATTTTTTGGCGGCATGGCCAAGTGGTAAGGCAGGGGACTGCAAATCCTTTATCCCCAGTTCAAATCTGGGTGCCGCCTGATCAATAAAATACTTAGGATTATAGTACTAATCAAACTCAAAAATTTCGTACCCCCATAAGTTGGGGCAAAAGACTAACTAGGTCTGGCCATACTGGATTTTTAGAATCCAGACCATAGTTCTATCCTCAAATGAGGCTTTGTTTTGGCGGCAGTGGCCCAAAAGGGGAGCTACCAACAGAGATGAGGTAGCGTTTCCTTATTCTTTTATTAATTTGAATTGATTCGGGAATTTAAAACTTCCAAAGGTCCCTAAGTCCTTTTTCAATCTAAGATTGAAGAAGGGACTTTGCCAAGAAATATCAATATACTTCGTACATCTTATGCTACCTACATACACTAAAGTAAAGGCTACTGATTCTGTCGAGAATCAGATTGAATAGGCTGATCTAAAATTAATTTCGGAGTTGTGGAGTGGATAAGGTCTCCTCACTCTTTCATAGAAAGAGAGAAAGTGGGGCAGTAGGGTTTAGGTCAAAAATAAACATGGGTAAAGTAGGTATCCAATAAATATTTATCTATCCTAATTTTATGGTATGGTATATTCTGACGTCCTTTACTTATAAAAAAGGTAACAAAAGGAAGAAAAAATCTCTCTATTCCCGCGTCTTCTATTCAGGACATTCTCACACTCTTTCTTTTTTAAGGAAAAGGTATATGTATCATATTTATACTTAATACTCTCCAATTCTACCAGAAATCATATAAGAATTTGATAGGAGTAAATTCCTTTAACTGATTCATCCATAGTCTTAGAGCAGAATTTTGACTCTGTACCCTTAATTCCACTATGATTATTGATCAATAGTAGAATAATTCCTTCATAGAAATAGGAGACATAATTTACATGGATATAGTAAGTCTCGCTTGGGCTGCTTTAATGGTAGTCTTTACATTTTCTCTTTCGCTAGTAGTATGGGGGAGAAGTGGACTCTAGGGATACTACTAATTGATTAAGTAGTCGAATTGTAGTATCAACTCTTTTCTTTAATTGATCATTTTATTTTGTATTAATCATTTTGCCAAACTTTATTTTTTCTCTTTTTCTTTAGTTTTGTTTCACTCTTGTAAAAAACTCTTTTATTTAAGAAAGAGTCGTTCTATTCTACTATGTTTCATTCTACTATAATAGAAAAGAAATCGAATAGAAAGAGCTATTATAGTAATTAAGAATTTCTACTAGAAGTGACGAGTAAAAATAAAGTTCTTTACATAAGAAAATTAGACTTTCTTACACGAAGCTATTCACAGCATATCGCACATTTTCTATTTATATTCTTTTCTTATTCTTAGAAATTTTTTTTGTTCTTTTTTTTTTGAAAGATCTCACGTGAAGCATCTCGCGTCATTTTTAAGTATGAAAGATTCGCAGGTTTTTTCCTTTTATTTACTTTTTTCTTTTATTATAGTCTATTCTCGTATTATTTTTCTCCCTCTCCATGGATTCTTTCAATGAAGAATTGTCTTCGATTTTTTTGATTTTGACTTGCTTGAAATTAAGTGGATGCAGTGAAAAAAGAAGTTGAATTAGATTACTATTTCAATCTACTAATCTATTCTATGTAGATTCAAGATAATATAATAGAAAGAATCTAAAGTGTCGTAGAAAAAACTATATGTAGTTCTTTCTACCACACTTTAGGATTCCAACCAGATCCTTTCATTTAAGACTTGGATTTTTATTTTCTTTAATCCCTTTTTCATTTCTTCAATGATTAATTGGAATTCCAATTAATCATTTTGGCTGGCTGTTTTTACATAAATAATAAGTAAAAAGGCAGTAGGAACTAGAATGAACAATGCAGTAGCAATAAATGCGAGAATATTTACTTCCATAACCTCTTTATTTTATTTTTTTCACAATAACTCGGGATGTAATCCCATGGAGAGGAAAAGGGGGTATCCCTGCGGAGGACTTGCATTCTGATAATACTGAATCAATTCAATATTATGAATATAGGATCTATCAAATCAATTCATGGTTGATAGTGGAATAATATAACATAGGAAGATCCCTTATCCATACTAAGACCAAAATAGGTTTTTTGATTGGATTCGGAACCCCTCTATTTTTCATCCTTTTTGACTTTTGCTTTTTCTATATATATGTAGAGCCAAGAATCTTTCTTATCCAATTTCCCTTCCTTTTTCTTATAGTTATACATACAATTATGTATGTATGTATTATATAACCTTTCTATGGGTCACATAGACATCCAAATAAGCAGTAGAAGTAGAAATGAGATGGAGAAAAGAGGATCTTAAATAAAAAAGATACAATATTTTAATTTAGGAAAAAGAGCGTTTGCTTGGTTTTTATTTTATTACGTTACTGTCAATATCTGCTTTTGGGGTCTAAAGATGAGAGCAGATTCATAAAAAAAGGAGTCGACAAATGAACTGAGAATGAGGTAGATTGTTTCCAAGAATTCATTGAACATACACAAACAAGTTGGAACTACAAAATGGAAGTGGTGTGGTTTAACCCCTAAAAAGGAACTAATTATATTAAATTCATTCTCTAACAATAAACGAATACAATTTGTGTATGGATTGGATTCCGGTAAAATACCGTAACTCTATTCCTTAAGATAATAGTCAAATAGGAAGTTAAGATGCGGATGGTATCATCATATCATAAAAATAGAGTAATATCCTAAATTATACTAATCCACGTATGATATGTATGTCTTTCCTTATCAACCGGAAGTAGTTAAAAAAAAAGATTCCTATACAGCTCTCTTTTTATTGAGAGCTGCGAGATAAAAAAAGTAAAGTAAGGAAGGGTTCTCATAGATATTTGATCTTGCCTTCTGCCCCCCCCCCTTTTTTCCGGGAAATTCTTGATGAAAAAAAAAGGAAAGATGAATTTTTCCATTCATTGAACCCTAGTTCGGGACTGACGGGGCTCGAACCCGCAGCTTCCGCCTTGACAGGGCGGTGCTCTAACCAATTGAACTACAATCCCTGCGGGGTGTATGGCATACCTATTTTTAAATAGAACCCTAAGAAGATTCGTCTGTCGTACTCTAAGAAATAGATGAATCATATACTACTACACCCACATAGGATATGTGGGTATAGTGAGAGTGGCATAACTAGTATGCCGCGATTTTTTATCCCTAAAAACAACTGATAATCCACCTTTCAATAAGAAAAACTGTTTTCTTTGTAAGAAAAGAATCAGAGAGATATGGCTTAGAAATAAATTTTCCCCTTTTTTTCTCTTTATCCTTTATTTCTATGGATCAACTATTTTTTTTATGGAAGAAAAAAATGGATTTAGTTCATATTCACGAAGCCCTAGATTTTTGGGCCGAGCTGGATTTGAACCAGCGTAGACATATCGTCAACGAATTTACAGTCCGTCCCCATTAACCGCTCGGGCATCGACCCAGGAAGAATTTATTCTAGGGTTTTTAATAATCTATGATTAACCTCTTTTTATAATACTCCCTACCCCCAGGGGAAGTCGAATCCCCGCTGCCTCCTTGAAAGAGAGATGTCCTGAACCACTAGACGATAGGGGCATCACTAGACGATAGTGCTATATAGAACCACTCGTCATTATACTATAATGATAGTATGAGCAGTTTTTTGGAATTGTCAATATACTCGAATCGAAGAGTATAAATAGATCAAAGCAAAGAGTCTTTGCTACTTTTCTATTATGCTTTCGTAGGATTTTTTTTTTAGTTGTTGGTTAGGTTAATTTACGGATCATCCCCTGCTTTTTAGGGAAATTCCTTTTACTTTTAAAGTAAAGGATATAGAATAAGAATAGATTAATAAAAAGGATTCTAGATTAGTTCAGTACGAATATTGATTTGATTGCTCTAACAGGAAAAAGAGTCCAATTTCATTTATTTTTTGCAATTTTAACTCTGTGCTTCGTACCAAAAATATGGGCATCTCATACTAAACGAAGTCATAAAATTCAATAAAAAACAGAGACATTTTCAAAAAAAAAAGAAAAAAAGTGAATGAATTTAGTAGAAAAGTACTCTATCGGATTCGAACCGATGACTTCGGTCTTTCCGTGGCATTACTCTACCACTAAGGGAAAAGCCCTTTATCGGATTTGAACCGATGACTTATGCCTTACCATGGCATTACTCTACCACTGAGTTAAAAGGGCTTTTTATTCAAAAATTAGCAACTTTCATTTACCATTATAGATCTACTGCATAATGTACAAAATATATGTATATATTAATGTACATAATATATACATATATATATATAAATATAATATATATGTAGAGATTTTATTTTCTATATTGAGATATAGAAGTTTATTGTTCAAAAACGCCAAAGGGGCAATAAGAACTGCTGTTAAAAAAATGGTAGACTTTGTTTTTTTTATCTTTAGCCTATTCACTTTTCACGTGCTCAGAATGTTCTGCAGAATTAGGACTTTTTTCTTCTATTGACTGATCTTATGATGAGAACTTTCTCCATTTATGTTTTATTTCCCTTAATTCTAATTGGGGGGTATAAAGCAATTCGCCCTCTTCATATACCCATATGGCTGGGTAGTGTATTAATTTTCAGTGATATACTTCTTATCTGTTTTGGCGCGAGATTGAAACAATTTTTCACAGGCATTCCTTGGAAAAACCCTCGAGTTCAAAACTTTTCCATTTTTCAGTTTTGGACGGATTTGTTGCAGCAATTTTCAACGGGTACCCTTTGGAAATAGTACTTGAATATTATCTAAAAGGTGTATTTTAAACAAACTATGTTGGAGTTTTATCAACAATTTTATTCTAAAAAGTGGGCAGTCGAATTTATACTGCAGAGTATAAAAATTATTCTACAGCCTGCCTAACAAAAAAGAAAAGAAAGAAAGGGATTGATGGGTACTGTCGCCTATATCTCTTAGTGTATATTGTAGGAATAATCAAACTATAAAATACGAAGAATACGATCCTAATCGAAATGCATACATTTGGTTCATAAGCTAGTGGCATGGTAAGAAGAGATTTCTTTTACAGACTAGAGAGAGGCCATCTAAATCCTAAATTAAAGGCCTGCGATTGAAGTACCAACTGCTCGCTTTTCTCCGTAGGTGGGATTAGCTTCCTCCTCGAATGGCTACCCTTGACAAAGGGTAGTGTTGGTATCATAATCTACATGTAGCGGGTATAGTTTAGTGGTAAAAGTGTGATTCGTTCTATTAATAACTGAATTTGAAATGATATACTTAAGGCATCCTTAAGTTTTTTTATATTCATATTCCGATGAAAACTTTAGTTCTTATAAAGGGTTTAATCCTTTTCCTCTCAATAGCATATTGAGGAAGAATATACATTCTCGCGATTAGTATCCAAAGACTAATTCAATTTGCATGCAAAATACAAATTTGATTATGAGTACAGAGGCGCGAAGCATAATTTTGCATTGGATTAAGTATTCCAATTGAATAAATATGAGTAAAGGATCTATGGATGAAGATACAAAAAAGTTTATTTCCAATCGTAACTAAATCTTAAGAAATGGAAGCCTAATAGCTAAAAAACGATAGTTTTGGTTTACTAGAACCATCAGGATATTGTTTCAGCTCGGTGGAAACCCAACTCTTTTCCTCAGGATCCCTTGAATGAAATTAGGGAACGAAGTAAGTAGATTAGATAAATATTTAGGAAAATTTCTATCTCCTACTCTATAGGGATCATCTAGAAAGCGGAGAGCTTTGGTTCCATTCAGACAGAAAAGCTAACATAGATGTTAAGTGGTGAGAATAGCCATAAAGGAGCCGAATGAAATAAAAATTTCATGTTCGGTTTTGAATTAGAGACGTTAAAAATAATCAACCGACGTCGACTATAACCCCTAGCCTTCCAAGCTAACGATGCGGGTTCGATTCCCGCTACCCGCTCCATTCTGTATAAAAAGACTATTCTATTTGTCTAGACATGGTAGAGACTTGTATTCAACCTTTTTCGTCCACCTGTTTTTGGCCCTACAGAGCGGAGTAGAGCAGTTTGGTAGCTCACGAGGCTCATAACCTTGAGGTCACGGGTTCGATTCCCGTCTCCGCACTTAGCAGTCCATATAAATAAATGGACTATTCTATTTGTATAGATATAGATATGGTAGATTGTATAGATATGGTAGAGAGCTATATCCAACCCTTTTTTTTTTATTCATCAGGCAGAAAAGAAAAAAGAAATACAAAGAAAGGGACAGTCTATTCCCCTTTAAAAGCAATTTTCTCTTGTTTATCTCGGTGAATCCCTGGTTTAGGGGACCCTCTTGGCAAGTTTGATTTTCGCCCCCGAAGCATTCTTTTTTTTTTTTGAGTCGAGTGCAAAGGATAAGATAGGAAGGGATACGGTACTACACTAACAACTACTTAATTTAATATAAGTAGTTAAGTAGTCAACTAGACTGAATTTTTTATCATAGTACCTTACTAAATTAAGCTGGCGAGC